TACAATTTCTTTCAAATTCATTAAAATTTCATGTACTGATTCTTGAATACCGACTATTGTAGAGTATTCATGTGGTATTTTTTCAGATTTTGCACGTGTGATACATGTTCCCTCTATTTCTCCAAGCAAAGCTTTTCGCATCGCAATGCCTATAGTATCGGCTTGACCCTTCATAAGTGGAGACAGAATAAAGCGTCCATAATAAAGACGCTTACTGTCTGCTCTTGATTCAACACACTTCCACTTTAGTGTCCGAGTCGATACTCGTATTTTCTCTCGAACCATAGTAATATTATTTGATCAAATCATTGAATTATTTATTTCTCTTGAAATTTCTCTTCAATGTTTATTTTTACACACGTCGTTTTTTAGGGGGCCTACAGCCATTATGTGGCATAGGGGTTACATCCCGTATGAAACTTAAGAGTATACCGCTTCTACGAATAGCTCTTAATGCTGCATCTCTTCCGAGACCAGGGCCTTTTATCATGACTTCCGCTCGTTGCATACCCTGATCTACTACTGCCCGAATAGCATTTCCTGCTGCGGTTTGAGCAGCAAATGGTGTCCCTCTTCTTGTACCTTTGAATCCACAAGTACCGGCGGAGGCCCAAGAAATTACCCGACCCCGTACATCTGTAACAGTCACAATTGTATTGTTGAAACTTGCTTGAACATGAATAACGCCCTTTGGTATTCTACGCATACTTTTACGTGAGCCAATACGTCCATTCCTACGTGAACCTATTCTTGGTATGGGTTTTGCCATATTTTATCATCTCATAAATCTAAGTCAGAGATATATGGATATATCCATTTAATGTCAAAACGGATCCTTTATTTATTATATCGTGGGTGGCCCTTAGGGGTCCTTTTTTTTATACAGATTATCCTTGTCTTTGTTTATGTCTCGGATTGGAACAAATTACCATAATTCGTCTCCGCCTACGGATCAGTCGACATTTTTCACAAATTTTCCGAATGGAGGCCCTTATTTTCATATTTGTCATTCCTTACCTTAATTCCGAATCTACTTATTGGAAGAAAATAAGTTTCTTGAAATTTGCTATTTCGAATTGTATCCCTACAAAAAAAGAATATTGCAAGTGAAAAGACTACTTACTGCAATTTGGACTCTAGATGACCTAGTATGTAGAAAACTATGTCGAATCCTTCCTGAAACGTAACCTAGAATTGGATCCCCATTATCTAAACAAACCCAAAACATACCATTTGGAAGTGATTCAGTAATTAAACCTTCCTAAATCCTTTTTTGTTCTTTCATTCCAGATGAAACCCCTTCCAAAGTATCAATTAATGGGGGAGGAGTTATATTAGAAACCCACCTCTTCTCTCTTTTTTTTTACAAATAGGGAAGGGAAGTTCTGTGTATAATTCGAATATCATAAAGATTACCATATATAACACAAAATTTCTCCGCCGATTCCCTGTAGTCGAGCTTCTCGGTCCGTCATTATACCCCGAGACGTAGAAAGAATTACAATTCCCATCCCACCTAAAATTCTAGGAATTCGTTGATAGTTAGAATAGATTCGTAGACCAGGTCGACTGATCCGTTTTAAATTTAAAATAGTTTTATATGGGCCTTTCCTATTTCTTCTATGTCGTAGGGTTAAAACCCAAAAATCCTTGTTGCTTTCCCGATGTTTCCTTACGTTTTCAATAAAACCTTCTCGTAAAAGTATTTTAACAATGTTTTCGGTGATGTTAGTAGATGGTATTCGAACCATTCCTTTTCTATTCATGTCAGCATTGCGAATAGAGGTTAGTATGTTAGCAATAGTGTCCTTACCCATGATAAACGCAAATTATTGGTTACTTTGAATTTTGATCTAATCAACATGCTTTTTTTATTAATTTATTAAATAGTTATGAATTTTTAAAGGTATATGCGTGATACACAATCTACTAATTAATTTCATTCAAATACTATATATAACTATCTCACGGTCTCATCTTATAATACTTCAGGTGCTAATGAAATTATTTTAGTGAAATTTAACTGTCTCAATTCTCGGGCAATCGCACCAAAAATTCGAGTTCCTTTTGGATTTCCTTCTTGATCAATAACAACCGCAGCATTGTCATCATATCGTATTATCATACCGTTTTCTCGTTTGAGTTCTTTACAAGTACGTACAATTACAGCTCTGATCACTTCTGATCTTTCTAGAGGTGTATTTGGCACGGCTTTCTTGATTACAGCAACAATAACGTCACCAATATGAGCATATCGTCGATTACTAGCCCCTATGATTCGAATACACATCAATTCTCGGGCTCCACTGTTATCCGCTACATTCAAAAGGGTTTGAGGTTGAATCATATTTTTTTTGAATCTCTTCTTTCAATGCAAAGGGCGAAGTAAAAAAAAAGAAATATTGTTTGTCAAAAAAAAAGAAATCTGCAATTGCAATTGTTTTTTTTTTTTTCATCTCAAACAAAGACCGCTTTCCTTTGATTCTACATTTCTAATTTCTATCCCGAAGTAATGAATTGGGTTCGTATAGGCATTTTGGACGCCGCTATTGAAATAGCTTTTCTGGCTATATTTTCGGCTACTCCACCTATTTCATAAAGTATTCTACCTGGTTTAACAACAGCTACCCAATATTCGGGGGATCCTTTCCCTGAACCCATACGTGTTTCTGTGGGTCTTAGTGTAACGGGTTTGTCTGGAAATATACGTACCCATATTTTTCCGCCACGTCGTGCATTTCGTGTCATTGCCCTTCGTCCCGCTTCGATTTGTCTAGATGTGATCCAAGCGGGTTCAAGTGCCTGAATAGCGTATCTACCGAAGCAAATACGATTGCCTCGATAAGATATTCCTTTCATTCTTCCTCTGTGGTGTTTACGAAATTTGGTTCTTTTGGGGTTATAGTTGATGGTTGTTTCTGAATTCCATCTCTACTACAGAACCGGACATGAGAGTTTCTTCTCATCCAGCTCCTCACGAATGAAACGATTCAAAAAAATATACATGTATTTACTCAATAATAGATTGAATCATGGAATTCTTTGAGATTTCATTTAATTTTAATCTATTAGAAAGTTTGAAATTTGTATATCTTCTTTTGATAGAAAACTAAACTATTTATAGATTCAAGAATACTAGAATAATTTTTTTTTATTATAGTTTTCTAAAAAATGTTATAGATAATATAATCTCGTTTTGTTATTTTTTATTTTATTATAAGGTTATAACAAATCTTTATTTTGTTTTGCTTATCTATTATTATATTTGATCCACCAAAATTTATAAATCTAAAAAAATGGAAACATTCGCGGGCGAATATTTACTCTTTTTATATGTGTTTCGGTTCTCGGGTTAGTTAGCCCATGAACCGACCTCGCATAATAAATGGATTGGTCTGGGGTTCCTTCCGCCATCCTACCCAATGAATTATTAGGATTCGTTTTCAATAGAATATTATGTATTCACGGGTTCCCTCGTTCCCATCGCCTCTCGATTAATGGTTAGGTCTTAATTCTACAATGGAGCCCTTAATAAAAGTTGTTCTTGAGTCAATCTTTCTCAGTCTTTATTGTCTCGGGGCTCTTGGCTTTTTTGTTCTATGAACGGATTCATTTAATTATGAATCCATCAGTCTTGATGCTTTATTACACTACCTTTTATGAGATAACCCATAGACCTTACATATTACATATTGGAATCATATATCATTCATATTCTTTTTCTCTCTTTCTTTCACCCTTCCATTTATCCGCATACTTTTATTGCTTCACAACTCATAATCGGATTGTTTTTTTTTTTTTTGCAAAAAAGATTTCAGTTGCTACAATGATATGACCAATATAACATATCTTGCCTGGTTGGTTTTTTAGATCCAGATAATGCGAAACGATGAGTTGGTTATTAGTTTTATAATTATTAGTTCAGATTATGTATGGGCTAATCCTTGTTGTTTTTAATCCCTACCTTAAAAAAACCGACGAGTCGCACACTAAGCATAGCAATTATATCAAATTATTAATTTCATTTTTATTTAACCTTTTTTATTTAACCTTATAGAATTGCTCATTTTTTTATTTAAACGAAAAAGACCGATGTGTCATTTCTTGGTCTATCATTGAATAAAACGTAAACACAAGTTGAATAAGGGCTTATTATTGCTCGTCTACAAATATCCAAATTTTTATGCCTAATACCCCATAGATAGTTCGAACTGGATAGCAACAATAATCAATTTTAGCTCGAATGGTTTGTAGAGGAACCCTCCCTTCTCTGATCCATTCGACACGTGCAATTTCTTTTCCGTCTATACGCCCCGCAATTTGTATTTGAATTCCCTTTGTACCCGCCTGTTCAGTTAATTCAATAGCTTTTTTCATTGCTTTGCGAAATGAAACTCTATTCTTTAATTGTCCGGCTATAAATTCTGCAAGAATATTAGGGTGTCCATAAGGGTTTCCTATTCTTGTAATAGCAATGTTGAGTTTTCGGTTCACACAATTTAATTCTTTTTGTACACTCATCTGTAATTCTTCGATTTTTCGAGACCCACCTTCTATTAATAACTTTGGGAATCCCATAAAGATTATCACTTGAATAAGATCAATTCGTTTTTGAATCTCGATACGTGCAATTCCCTCAACACCAGAGAATAGTCTCATATTTTTTTGTACATAATTCCTGATACAAGCTCGTATTTTTTGATCTTCTTGTAAACCTTCGGAATATTTTTTGGGGTGTGCAAACCAAATAGAATGATGCCCTTGGGTTGCACCAAGTCTAAAACCGAGTGGATTTATTTTTTGTCCCATACTCCCCCATTATTATACATGTCATAACACGTCATATCCGTGTACTTTTCTTTAGTTAGCCATTCAGGTTTGTTTAAGCCTAATATGTTGTATTGGTATCTTTTAAACTCTTCTTCATTCAAAGATATATTTTGCAATACAATAGTTATAGAACAAGTCTGTCGTTTTATGGCAAAACTTCGGCCTCGAGC